TCTACCAATTGATATCTTTCCAAAAATAATTCAAAGTCAATTTCTTGATTTGTATCTTCAATTTTAGGAAACTTAGAAAGTTCTTCTGTCAAACCCTGATCAATGAACCTACAAAATCCTTCAAATTGTATCTGATTAAATCCAGGTATTGTGGACATTGCGTCTATCCCGGATTATTTTGAAATTGTCAGTTATTTATATTCACCCATATCGAATTCTCTAAAAAAAAAAAAAAATACCATTTTTGCTGGCGCATTATCCATCAAAATCAAATCTAGCAATGATGGAATTTGGATTCTATGAATTTTTGACTGGAATCTATAAGATAGGTGGAATAAAAATTTATACTGAACTTGAATTAATTGTCATTTTTAAGAGATGCAACCGAAACAGAATTGATAAAACAGTCCTAGAAACCCAATTCTCCCACTTAGGCTTACAATGCTTTGGGATTTATAATATTTAATGGTAAAGTTTGATTACCATTAATCCTCAGAATAGTTAACGAGTTTTTCCCTTTTATTTATATCCTATGCATCACCTAAATCCTAAAGGCGGCTCTAGGCCTGAGTTATATTAAGTTAAGGTGGCCTTAGTTACCTATGGTATTTGTCTTATTACCCATTTCTAGTTGATTTATGAATGAAGGTGGCATAGGCCCCTATGGTCCAGTGGTTACGACCTCTCTCTTTCACGGAGAAAACGAGGGTTCAAGTCCCTCTGGGGGTATACCAAGACTAAAGACTATAGGAGTGGGATTTTCTATCAAGTGATCCGTATTTGTCAAGTCCTTCTATTAGTCTACTCAGAAGAGACTTTCTATTTTATATCAAATGTTATATTTGATTTCAAGTGATATGTATTTGTCAAGTCTACTTGGGAGACGAAAGGAAGTTGATTATGGAACGTCTAAAATGAATTAGGCGTTGGGTCGATGCCCGAGTGGTTAATGGGGACGGACTGTAAATTCGTTGGCAATATGTCTACGCTGGTTCAAATCCAGCTCGGCCCAACAATTCGCCAATCTACTATCAGATGGTATAACCCTCTTGTTCTTAAGAAATACCTGATACAAGACAAGAGAATAAAAAAAAGAATCTAAATTTTCTGCTAGGTCTCTTCTTATTTCCCTGGGATTGTAGTTCAATAGGCTAGAGCACCGCCCTGTCAAGGCGGATGTTACGGGTTCGAGCCCCGTCAGTCCCGACGGATCCAATAAGTACATCAATTCGCCTCTCCATTTTCTGTGAAATGAAGGGGCAGAGAGAATAATTGAATTCCGAAGGCGTTTCCCTCTTTTTTTTTTCAGGATTCTCTCGAAGAAAGAACACACCCTAAAATAAAATGAAAATAACTAAAATAGTGAAGTTGACAGAATATTTCATCTTTTCTGCCGCGACTCGTCTTTCTCATACTTCTTTGTTTTGTCTTCCAAAGAAAAGAGGATCACTAAAATTTAAAACCTAATTCCTGTCTTTTTCCACTTCGCTTGTATTGTTTGTTGGTGGGGTTTTGTAGTTAATGGAAACGGACGGGTTAGATTATACTTCATTTGATGGTTCTACAAGGAAGACCTAAGGTAGGTTATAGAAAAGAAAGAACAGAAAAGAAGGATAAATAAAGGAATTTTTGATTGGTCCGGGAATCCTCTCTTGGATTCGGTATGGATAAAAGATCTTCATATGTTATATACTATTAATTCTCCACGACTAATTAATTTAATAGCTCAGATATTGTTATTCATGATATTGATCCGATTCAATATCATCGATAGGTAATGCATTCATTGAATTGACAGGTGAAAGATTTATCATCTCTATGGGATTAAATCCCGAGTTATTGTATTGTGAAATAAAAAAAAAACGATGAGATTATGGAAGTAAATATTCTTGCATTTATTGCTACTGCACTGTTCATTTTAGTTCCTACTGCTTTTCTACTTATAATTTACGTAAAAACAGTAAGTCAAAATAATTAATTAATTACTTTAAATGAAACTCGACTTCTGAATTCTTTGAAGAAATCAAAAGAAAAGTATTCTATTTTTGCTGAAATCAAGGGGCTATAATCGGCGATATTCTATGAGATCCGAGAGTATAGTAAGTAAGAAATTTCTTTCTTACTTACCATACTCTCTATTAGTGTTATAGTAGTGTATAAAGTTGTACTTGACTTTCTAATAAAAAGGGTATGCTTCTATCTTCAATTCAATATATGTAGTTATTAATCCATATTTGGAATTGACGTAGGACCCAATCTTTTCTTTCATACATTTATATATATATTTATATTCCAATTCCAATGAATCTGAAAACTTCCAATGAATCGGAAATAATTGTTTTACTGTTATAGAATACATTTCTCCACTAGAATCTAATGGAATTTCGAAATGAAGATATTTTTATTTGAAAATTATTTCAATTTAAATAAAGAATGCGTTGCAGAACGATCTATAAAACAATTGATACCTTTTCATTTCTCAACTAAATTAGGAGTGCTTCTAAAGTCCACTTCTTCCCCATACTACGAGTGAAAGGGAAAAAGTAAAGACTACCATTAAAGCAGCCCAAGCGAGACTTACTATATCCATGTGAATTATGTCCCTTATCTCTATGATAGAATTATTCCATTATTGCTCACTAATAATAGTAGAATGAATGGTCCAGAGTCAAAAAGGGATTCTGGGCGAACACTATTGATGAATCAATCAAATAAATGGATTTTAAAAATTCCTATATGATTTATAATCCGTACCCTTTCCCGATTGTCTCTCTGAAGGAGTTGGTATATAGTATATTATACTCTTGACGAGGGGTAAAAATTGTTTTGGGCTTTTTTTTTTCTATAAAAGGTAAATTATCTATCCAATCTCAATCTAATAGTGATTGAATGCCTGAACACTCAGAGATTCTCGCGAGTCTATATATGTAGATTACAGTATAGAAAGTACTTTCCTAACTAGTAGTGGAATTCTCGGCCGGTTATCCAATGTAATTCAAGACCCAATCAATAGACATTACATTAGCAGTAGAAGAGAATCTGGAAGTCTTGCTTCGACCATTATAATCTTTCTTTGAATTTTAGATTCAAAGATTTCCAATCTTTTACAAAATCCCCAGAACATAAAAAAATAGCGGAACAGAATAAGAGATTTCGATTCGTTTGTTGATGAGGCGGCACCCGGATTTGAACTGGGGAAAAAGGATTTGCAGTCCCCCGCCTTACCACTCGGCCATGCCGCCAAAACGATACACAATAGGATAAAAATTTCCCTTTTTGAGTTGGATTAGTAAACTTGAGTTTATTGTACTTGCATCCCTTTTTAATCCTTTTTTCTAAATTTAGAAAAATTAGAAAAGAAACCGTTTTTCCCCTTTTGATTGTATTTGATCTGCCCCTTAGATTGATTGTATAGTATCTCAAAACACAAAAACTTCCACTCACTTTTATATTGAAAAATCAAATGTATATTTTCACTCAAAAAGCCTAAATTTATGGGAACCATTAACTATTTATTGACTGACAATTCGTGAATTATTCTTGGATTTGAATATAAATTTTGGTTTGCCTAATGACATAAGAATAAGCAAAAATTTTTTGATACATACTTAATTTATTTTTTTAATCAAAAATACTTCTCAATTTCCATTATAACAAAAATTATAGGTATATGTAAACCCCAGAACGGATATTCTTATACAGATACCAAATTGGCTATTATGTTGCCTATAAATAAAGGGAATTCGTTGGAACAAAAAAAGGCCTGGCTGGGTATTGACCGGGCCAGGCCCAAAAGGCACTTCGAACAAAATAAAAGAAAGAAGGTGTTCTTTATTTATCTTTCTATTTGGATCTTTCGAGCATCTAAATTGAATTGCTAATTATATAATAACGATAAAGAATGTGAAAGAAATACTTTCTTTAATCCTTACTTGATGTGTAATGTAACATAGTAATTATCTTTTTCAATTGGGAGAGATGGCTGAGTGGACGAAAGCGGCGGATTGCTAATCCGTTGTACGAGTTATTCGTACCGAGGGTTCGAATCCCTCTCTTTCCGTTTCCGTTGATGAGTTTCCATTTTTTCTTTCAAATTTTGCAAACCCCTTTTTATTTTTTCCTTGTTAAATGTGTGGAATAGCTAAAAAAAAATCTTAAGAAAATTATAAAATCAAGCAATAAAAAACAAAAAAATTATTCTTCACGTCCAGGATTACGTCCTGGATCATTGGATAGGAATCCAAAGATGAAGAGAGAAACAAAGAATATTACTACTGTATAAACGAAAAGTTTGAGAGTAAGCATTACACAACCTCCAAGATCATTTTTTGAAAAAGAAAAACGAGAAAAGACAATAGATCCTCCATTTTTATATCACATATCCTATTTTGACACCAAGAAAAGAATTCTAGAAATAGAAAAGAATGTTCAGAAATTCAAATGAAGTTGAAATTTGTAATAAGAGTCTTTGATTACCACAAATCACTTTCATACCCAAATTAGATATTGTAAGGGACCCGAAGCTAATAAGGTATTTCGCCGTAAAAAGGATTAAAATCAGGAAATAGGGCGTCTCGTGGCTATCCGAGAATTTCAATGTTTGAATCGAAGGTTCATACTGTCAGACTTATTTGATCTTATCAATTGTTATAATTTTTCTCGAATAAATATGAATTTTCTAGGATAGTATTAAAGATCTTATCGAAAACTTACAGCAGCTTGCCAAACAAAGGCTAAAAGAAAAAAGAACAGGGGTATGACTGGCATAAAATCTACGATTGGATTCAAAAAAGCATAGGCTTCGGGCAATTTGGCCAAGAAAAGACTACTCGGATAAAGGGCAGAATTAAGACAGATCAAACTAAAGATATTAAGCATAACAGACATTTTTTTCGTCGAGATAATTGCATTTTGATTGAGTTATTGATATAAGGAAAAATGAAGTAAAGTAAGGTAGACAAAAAATCCTTCTTTTTCCGCTCAATCAAAAATCCTCCGATTCTCAAAGGAGAATAGAAGAAATCATACTTTCATACAATATCTTAATTGAATTATATGTAATGATCAATAAATTCCATTGAATTAATTCTAGAGATACACATGCCAAAATCCTAGCACGAATCTATAATAGATTCTATAAAGAATAAAGATTTTCTATAGTTGGACTGGAATTGACGAACACTTAATACCAATATTATTCTTTAATAGTATAAGTATCCAATAAAAATAGAAATGGGGCGTAGCCAAGCGGTAAGGCAACGGGTTTTGGTCCCGCTATTCGGAGGTTCGAATCCTTCCGTCCCAGAGCATATCCATTGTATTCTAATACTTCTTTTTTGTTCAACAAGGTTCTGTTTCAAGGTTTGGATAGACTTTTTTTATTCTTTGCGGAATCATATCTGACTTTTTCACAAACCAAACTAAATCGAGTTCAAATGACATGCAAAAGTAACTGAACCCTTTTGTGACCCATAGAAAATGGGGCATAGATCATAGTTGGAGAAAGATTACTTAACCTCAGGTTAAAAAAATATGAAAATACATATAAAACGAGGAAGTGCTTAGCCTATAGGTATGTATGGTTATCCTATTTCAGTGACAATAGTGTTTCCATTTTTGTGAAAACTAAATTGCATCCCTAAAATATGAAAATTTAAATATTTAACAATGATATTTCTTTTTATTGTTCGATCTATTTAGCTTATTTGCTTTGCATCATTGACAATTCCATTTGAAAAGAAACAGAGATCTTGCTTTTTTATGATAATAAAAAGGAGTAAAACTTGACTCAAAGAATGATGTAGAAGTATAAAACTTTTTCAACTATCAAGATTTGTAATGATTCCTTCTAGGTTGGGAAGTTGAAAATGGTCAGTCTATCTTATTGAGTCACTTGAAGAGGCAGAGTCAAATAGAATTTATTTATTTTATTTGTGCGATTTCTGTTAGTTATGTTATTTCTATATTTGGATTTCTTAATATTTCTGTTAGATATTTTTTTGAGATAGAGATTTATAGAAAAATGTTCTATTCAGACAAAAAAAGACGGCATTTTGCTAAAATTTCTTCAGAAAAATCTTTATTATCTGTGTAGATATTCTCTATTTTAAATTAAATATAAATAACTATGTCTCTGTACCGACTGAACCAATGACTATTCATGATTCCATAATTGAATCAATTCCATACTGGTTCCAAATTAGAGGAATGTTATGGTAAAACTTCGTTTAAAACGATGTGGTAGAAAGCAACGTGCGACTTGAAGGACATGATCCAGTGTGGATTCTTATTGTTACATCCACCATTTTATATAGGAATGAAGGTGCTCTTGGCTCGACGTCGTTTGTTCTATTCTACTAGAACCCTTCTTTTTTTATTGGGTTCTAATGTAAATAGTTCATGATGGAGCTCGAGTAGAAAGTATTTATTAATTTCTCAGGGGCAACGATCTAGGGTTAATGCCAATTAATAAATTGGAACAACTTCGTAAGTATATCTTCGATATAGAAATCGAAAGGATTCCATTCCAACAAATTTTCAAAATTGTTGGAACGGCTAAAACTTTTTCGATCGACAGTGTATCGCGCATGAATCAACCTCGGTATGATTCTTTGATAGAAAGAAATCCCAAAAGGGGTATGTTGCTACCATTTTGAAAGGATTAAGAAGCACCGAAGTAATGTCTAAACCCAATGATTTAAAACAAAAATAAAGGATCCCAGAACAAGGAAACACCACTTCAATTGTCTCACGGATCCAAATAAAGAATCCAAATAAATTTTAAACGAGACAAAAACGGTGGGTTAAAGACCACTCAATAAAAAAATATCTTAAAGAAAAATCTTTAATATATTTGAGAATTATTATATTATTGAACTTGAGTTATGAGTACAAATGATTTTTTTTCAGCAACGCAGCTAAATAAAAATGACTATGAGTTAAATTGAAATTTGAAATTATATTATAGACTAATTCATTTTACAGATTTTCTATTTATTCTAATTCTAATTTTATCCATAGACAAAACATCATTTTTTCTCGAGCCGTACGAGGAGAAAACTTCCTATACGGTTCTAGGGGGGGGTTCTTTTTCATCTACATCTATCCCGATGAGCCGTCTATCGAATCGTTGCAATTGATGTTCGATCCCGAAGAGAAGGAAGAGATCTTCAGAAAGTGGGTTTTTATGATCCGATCAAGAATCAAACTTATTTAAACGTTCCCGCTATTCTCTATTTCCTTGAAAAAGGTGCTCAACCTACAGGAACTGTTCAGGATATTTTAAAAAAGGCAGAGGTTTTGCCCTAATCAAATGAAATTAAATTAAATTAAGGAAATAAAAAATAAGGGTAGGATAATGATTTCTATATCATTTTGGATATCTTTTCTATACTATGTTTTTTTATTTCCTTTTTTTCTTCTTCTATTCGTATCTAGTTATAATTGTTTTTATAGAATCCTTTTTGATAGAATCTTTTTTGATAGAATCCTTTTATAAGG